CTGGAACTTCTTCGTAATGGCTCCGTTCCATGCCTCATTTCATAGTGAACCTCAAAGTGGCTCTATTTTCATTATATTCCATCTATATCCCAATTCCATTCATTTAATATCCCTTTGGTATCAAAAACATAAGAGATGTCATTTATAGTCCATCTCTTTCTATATATGGAAAGTTAAGAAATCATCATATAATAATCGAGAAATTGCAATAGAAAAGAAAAAAGGGAGGTTTGTGATGATTTTGAAATCTTTTCTACTAGGTAATCTATTATCCTTATGCATGAAGATAATAAATTCGGTCGTTGTGGTCGGACTCTATTATGGATTTCTGACCATATTCTCCATAGGACCCTCTTATCTCTTCCTTCTCCGAGCTCGGGTTATGGAAGAAGGAACCGAGAAGGAGATATCAGCAACAACTGGTTTTATTACGGGACAGCTCATGATGTTCATATCGATCTATTATGCGCCTCTGCATCTAGCATTGGGTAGACCTCATACAATAACTGTCCTAGTTCTACCCTATCTTTTGTTTCATTTCTTCTGGAACAATCACAGAAACTTTTTAGATTATGGATCCACTACCAGAAATTCAATGCGTAATCTCAGCATTCAATGTATATTCCTGAATAATCTAATTTTTCAATTATTCAACCATTTCATTTTACCAAGTTCAACATTAGCCAGATTAGTAAACATTTATATGTTTCGGTGCAACAACAAGTCTTTAGTGTTTATATAATATAAACCTATTATATTATATAGTATTATTTATATATTTATATATATAATTTGTCTGATTTTAATATAAATAAAATAGGAAAACTTTTAGAAATATAAAAAAAGTATTATTAATTTTTTTCTAAGATGAAAATTTAATTGAATATGCTATTATCGAAATTATAAATTATATCAATTATAAATTATATCAATTATAAATATTAAAATATTATAAAATATTATATATATAATATATACATAATATACATATTATATATATATAAAGAAATAAATAATAAATATAAAACGAAGAAATAAAGAAATTGTTATGATATTTTTAAATTCTTAATAATTTCTCCCTTATTTTTATCTCGTATCTTATATAAGTTTAAAACTCCAATTCTAATAAAAAAATAATAAGAATCCATTCTTATAAACTCAAAAAATAAATTAGTAAAAAAGTTGATACATAATAGAATAAATATAAAAAAAGATAAGATGAAATTCGTCCACCTCCGATATATTTTAACCCCTCTCCTATAAGGAAACTTCCAATACCAATACCATTTATAATTCCGTCAATTACACATCTATCAAAAAAATAACTTAGTTCAGACAATACTCTTATACCCCTAGTTAAGATTGTTGTATAAACAAAATCTATATAGCCCCGATTATATGACCAATTGTATATCGCATTTACTATTGGATCCAATAAAATTCTCTTAGAACCCATTTTCACAAAGGAATTTTTTAAATAAAAATTTTGGAAAGATGAATAAACAGACCCATAAAGAATGGATGCTATGCATATTCCAAAAGATGCTATACCTACGGAATAAATTGCATTTTTTATAAATTCATACCAATTCTCAGAATGATGAGAATCCGTGTGGAAAAAGTTTTCCGGTGGAGTCAACCATTTGGATAATAGATCTAAATGCATTACTCCTTGACCAAAAGGAATTCCAATGGATCCAACGAATAAAGTAAATAGTACCAATATAAGCAGTGGAAATAGCATAGTATTATCCGATTCATGTGGATAGATAGAAGTGTATTTTTTTCCAAAATGAGTACTAAAATTTCGTATCTGATTTATTACATTCCCATCGAGTTTATATATATTTTTCGAAAAAAAGGAAACACTTGCATTACTATTCGTTGGTGATAAAAGTAAATTTTTCTTTATCAATTTTGGTGCTTCTTTCCCCCATAAAGATATGGAATATAGGGAACTGTTTTTAATTCCACTGTAATTTTTTAAATGAACATGTAAATATCCCTCGAAAGTAAGTAAATATATTCGAAACATATAAAATGCGGTTAATCCCGCTGTGAAAGTTGCTATTATTGCGAAAATCGGTGAATACAACCAACTATCATTAAGAATTTCATCTTTGGACCAAAAACAGGCAAGAGGTGGAATACCACAAAGAGAAAGTGTACCTAATAAAAAAGTCGTTTTTGTAATTGGAACATATCTTGTTAAACCGCCCATAAGAGCCATATTTTGACTTTTATCTGGTGAATATCCAACAATGGGTTCCATTGAATGTATAATGGACCCCGATCCCAAAAATAATAATGCTTTAGAATAGGCATGAGTGATCAAATGAAATAAAGCAGCCCGATAAGAACCTATACCTAGAGCTAACATAATATAACCCAATTGAGACATTGTAGAATAGGCTAAACTTCTCTTAATGTCTCTTTGAGCAAGAGCCAAAGTGGCTCCTAATAGTAGTGTTATTACACCTATTAAAGAAATGAAATTCATTATATAAGGTATAACCGTGAAAAGAGGAAGAAGTCTAGCTACAAGAAAAATGCCCGCTGCTACCATAGTAGCGGCATGTATAAGAGCTGAAATAGGAGTGGGCCCCTCCATAGCATCAGGTAACCATACATGAAGGGGGAATTGCGCAGATTTAGCAATTGCACCGGCGAACAACAGGAAAGCACATAGAGTAGCAAATAAGGAATTTACCCCATTATTATGAATTAACTTATTAAATGTTTCGAACAAATCTCGAAATTCGAAACTACCTGTCATCCAATAAAAACCCAGAATTCCTAATAATAAACCAAAGTCCCCTACCCGATTAGTTACAAAAGCTTTTTGACAAGCACTTGCTGCAATTGATCGTGTGAACCAAAAACCTATTAATAAATATGAGCACACCCCCACCAGCTCCCAAAAAATATAAATTTGTATCAAATTAGAACTAGTAACTAATCCCAACATGGAAGCATTGAAAAAACTCATATAAGCAAAAAATCTCAAATATCCTTGATCGTGAGACATATAATTATCACTATAAATAAGAACCATGATTCCAACGGTAGTGATTAATATTGACATAATGGAAGTAAGTGGATCGATTAAGTATCCGAATTCTAAGGAAAAATCATTATTAATAGTCCAAGACCATAGATATTGATAGATAAAACTTCCATTTATTTGCTGAATAGCTAAATTGACGGAAAAAACCATAGCTATACTTAGAAATAAAATGCTATAAAAAGCCCATATACGACGAAGATTTTTTGTTGCTGTTGGAACAAGCAGAAGTCCAAATCCTATTGACATAGTGACAGGAAGTGGAAGGAAAGGTATTATCCAAGCATATTGATATGTATGTTCCATAATAAAATCAATTTTTAATTTTTTTATTCTTATTAATTGTTATTGTTTTCGATTCAGCAATTTTTATCTTTTTTAGAAAGAACTCAAATATTTTTATTATTATTATTAATTAGTCTGATCTCACTTTTCTCATATAATATCTTTTTGAGAAATTCAAAAAGTTCTAATTTATTTGGTCAAATAATATGACCAAATAACTGGATCAAGACTATTATTTAGTTATTAATTGAAGAAAAATATTTATTAAGATACAGAATCTAATATATAACCATTTTTTAATGATTGTACTATTTTGATAATTTATAACGATATAGTATAGTAAGAAAAAATAGTTATACCAAAAATAGTGCTTGATTCAAATATGTATGGATCTAGTATATGCGAATAATTTGACTCAATATACAATATAATAAAAAATAAAAAATGATTATTAGGGAAGTTTTTTTACCCAATACAAACTCTATTAATAAAATACATAATATATAACTATCTTATATATATAAGATAGTTATATAAATAGATAGTATTATCAGACAAAAAGTATTTATATCTTATGAAAAATAATTCCATTATCTATAAAATTAAGTACAGATAATGAATAAAAAGAACGATCCGTCAATACATGTCTTTCACATACAACAATAAAAATTAGTAATTTCGCTTTTGAATGGCAGTTCCAAAAAAACGTACTTCTATATCAAAAAAACGTATTCGTAAAAATATTTGGAAGAAAAAAGGATATTTGGCTGCAGTTAAAGCTTTTTCTTTAGCTAAGTCTGTTTCGACAGGAAATTCAAAAAGTTTTTTTGTGCGGCAAACAAACAAATAATAAAGCCTTGGAATAATCTGAATTAATATGGCTAGAAAAAATAATTTATAAAATAAATAAAATAACTAATGTTCTCAATTCAATATAATTTAAAACTCGTTGTTGTAATATAATTAGTTGTTCTAATATATAGAAAAAATAAGAATTCTTCCGTTTATTGAGTTCTAGTTTACTGGTTTTAATATATATTGAATATTTCTATTTTCATTATTTTTAATTATTCTAGAATTAGCATTCACGGTACATAAATTTTTTCTTACCAATTAATCTTTCACAAAAATTATATATATATATATAATTTTTGTGAAAAGTAAAGTATAGTGAAATCGAAATCTCGATTGCAAATCTTTTGTTTTTTATGTATTTATTAGGCCAATATTTAATCGGTTTCATAATAAATCGATCTTCTCATAAATTATGTACCAGTATACTATAATTAATATTATCCCATTTAATGGTACCAAGTTATCGAAATATTATTTCGATAAATTATTTGGACTTAGTAATGAAATTGTGATACATATCAAATTCTATTTCTTTTTCATTGAAAAAAAAATCTATTCTAATATTTTTATTTTCGAAACCATATTGCCTTAAATCTGGACGATTCAAGCTCTACGAGCTATTATTATTTCAAGCAAGCCGCCATGGTGAAATCGGTAGACACGCTGCTCTTAGGAAGCAGTGCTAGAGCATCTCGGTTCGAGTCCGAGTGGCGGCATGCTCTAATATAAAATATAAAAAGAATACAATAAATCCTATAATGTAATGTATTCAATATTAATATTCAATTCCTGATTTTCATTCTGTAAGTAATTGGACCATTTTTTTTATTTATGATATTTGTGACTCTAGAACATATATTAACTCATATCTCTTTTTCGATTATTTCCGTTGTTATTATGATTCATTTGATGAATTTATTAGTTCATGAAATCGAAGGACTATGTAATTCATCAGAAAAGGGGATGATAGCTACTTTTTTATCTATAACAGGCTTATTAGTTATTCGTTGGATTTATTCGGGACATTTTCCGCTAAGTAATTTATACGAATCATTAATGTTCCTTTCGTGGAGTTTCCTCATTATTCATATGATTCTGTATTTTAAAAATCATAAAAATAAAAATTATTTAAGCGCAATAACGGCGCCAAGTGCGATTTTTACCCAAGGTTTCGCCACTTCTGGTTTTTCAACTGGAATGCATCAATCCGCAATATTAGTACCTGCTTTGCAATCTCAGTGGTTGATGATGCACGTAAGTATGATGTTATTGAGCTATGCAGCTCTTTTATTTGGATCCTTATTTTCAATTGCTCTTTTAGTCATTACATTTCGAAAAAACATCAATATTTTTAATAAGGGTAAAAATTCCTTAATTAGCTCATTTTTCTTTGGTGCAATTCACTTGCATGATAAAAGAAATGTTTTACAAAATACTTCTTTTCTTTCATTTAAAAACTATTATAAATATCAATTCACTCAAAGATTAGATTATTGGAGTTATCGTGTCATTAGTCTAGGGTTTACCTTTTTAACCATAGGCATACTTTCTGGCGCAGTATGGGCTAATGAAGCATGGGGATCTTATTGGAATTGGGATCCTAAAGAAACATGGGCATTTATTACTTGGACTATATATGCAATTTATTTACATACCAGAACAAACCAAAATTTTCAAGGTATTAATTCGGCAATTGTAGCTTCTATAGGATTTCTTATAATTTGGATATGCTATTTTGGGGTTAATCTATTAGGAATAGGTTTACATAGTTATGGTTCATTCTCATTCCTATCTAGTTGAGTAAACTATTTAAAGAGAATACATCAGGGGATCCTTCCATATAATATAAATTTTGTGTGAGTTTTTGAGAACCATTTAACCCCCTTTTTGAGTGATAAATGGTTCTCAAAAACTCGAGATACATCTCATTTCCATTTTAATTCACTTTTTTTGCGTTGTACGGCGAACTATTTTAAAAAATGGAAAATCGTATAATTATTCGACTCTTAGCTTTGCTTTATTCATCAAAACTATCTATGAAAGTAATTAGATACAATAGCTTGTACCTTATCAACTGATAGCGAGAAAACAAAATCAGGATAAATACCAATTGCTATTACGGGCAAAAAGATACAAATCGAAACAAATAGTTCTCGTGGCCCAGAATCCACAAAATAAGACTTTTGAGCATTAAATAATTTGTATCCATAGAACATTTGACGTAACATAGATAATAAATAAATAGGAGTTAATATCATTCCAATTGCCATTACAAAAGTAATTAGTATTTTTGGCATTAAAAGATATTTTGGGCTGGTAATTATTCCAAAAAATACTACTAATTCCGCAACAAAACCACTCATTCCCGGCAATGCAAGAGAGGCCATAGAGAAACTACTGAACAAGGTAAATAATTTTGGCATTGGGATGGATATTCCCCCCATTTCGTCAAGATAAACAAGATGCGTTCTATCACAGCCTGTTCCCCCTAAGAAAAAAAGCGCAGCACCAATAAATCCATGAGAGATTAGTTGTAAAACGGCTCCATTGAGCCCCGCGTTGGTTATAGAACCAATTCCTATAATTATAAAACCCATATGAGATACGGAGGAATAGGCTATTCTCTTTTTTAAGTTACGTTGACCGAAAGAGGTTGAAGCTGCATAAATTATTTGTATCGTTCCCACTATCACGAACCACGGAGAAAATATAGAATGAGCGTGGGGTAAAAATTCCATATTTATTCGAATCAATCCATACGCTCCCATTTTTAATAAGATTCCAGCCAGAAGCATACATGTACTGTAATGCGCTTCTCCGTGGGTATCTGGTAACCATGTATGTAGGGGTATAATCGGTAATTTGACAGCATAAGCAATAAGAAAGCCAAAATATAATAGAATTTCCAAAACTATGGGATATGATTGATTAGCTAATGTTTCAAAATTCAATATTGGCCCGTCGGAACCATATAAACCTATACCCAAAACCCCTATTAAGAGAAAAATAGAACCCCCCGCAGTGTATAAAATAAACTTTGTAGCTGAGTAAAGACGTTTTTTACCCCCCCACATAGATAAAAGTAAGTAAACGGGAATTAATTCTAACTCCCACATGATAAAAAAAAGTAAAAGGTCTCGAGAGGAAAATGATCCTATTTGGCCGCTGTACATTGCTAACATCAGGAAATAAAACAATCGCGAATCTCGAGTAACTGGCCAAGCCGCTAAAGTCGCTAAAGTAGTGATAAACCCTGTCAATAAAATGGGTCCTATAGAAAGTCCATCGATTCCCAATCTCCAGTGAAAATCAAAAAGATTTATCCATTTATAATCCTCTCCCAATTGTGTTAATGGATCGTCCAATTGGAAATGATAACAAAACACATAGGTCGTTAGAAGGAGCTCTAAAAGGCATATACATATAGTATACCACCTAATCACCTTATTTCCTCTATGTGGGAGAAAAAAAATTGAGGAACCCGCAAATATCGGCAAAACTACAATTATTGTTAACCAAGGAAAATAACTCGTAGTAAAGACAAGATACGCTTTGACCATAAAAACCCGTACTCAAGAAAATATATTATTCTGAGTACGGATTTTTGTCGGTAAAAAAAGGAATCAAACGATTCAAGTGGAGTTTTTTGTAACGTATCAATCAATAAGCTAGACCCATACTAGAGGTTGTCTCATGCCATAAATAAACACGAACACTCAAAAAATCTGTTGGACAAGCGGATTCACATCTCTTACAACCTACACAGTCCTCAGTTCTTGGTGCGGAAGCTATTTGCTTAGCTTTACATCCGTTCCAAGGTATCATTTCTAACACATCTGTAGGGCAAGCTCGTACACATTGAGTACATCCTATACATGTATCATAAATTTTTACTGAATGTGACATTGGATCTATAAATTTCAGTTTTGGAAATAAAATATTTTGATCTGGTAAAAAAATCAGTAGTAAATGAATTATATATTATAGATACCAGACAAATCAGTGGTTTACCAGAATTTTTTAGAATCAATCTATTTCTGGATATGTTCGCGAAAAAGGACCAATAAACTTTAATTTTTGTTTCAACAAAGCAATATATGGTAATACTAGTCGTACATGTTAATCTAATTAAAATTAGTGAATATTAAAATTAATAATATTATAAATTATTAAAACTAATATAATAATAAAATAATAAAATAAAATTAATAATAATAAAAAAAGAATAAATAATTTTATTCTACATTAAAATAGTATATTATTAATTATATCTGATTATATGATTACAACTATTTATTCAACAAATTCGATTGATTGATTCGAGTTGATTTTCTGTTACGATGGATTGATGAAACAATAGCTAGTCCAATTGCTGCTTCTGCGGCTGCAATGGCTATAACAAAGATCGAGAAAATGTCTCCTTTTAATTGACGGCCATCGAATAAATCAGAAAATGTTACAAGATTGATATTAACCGAATTTAGTATAAGTTCAAGACACATAAGCGCTCTAACCATGTTTCGACTTGTGATCAATCCATAGATACCGATAGAAAATAAATAGGCACTCAAAAAAAGTGCATGCTCAAACATCATTGACTAACTCCTTATAAATCTGGATTCAGTTCAATATGAATGAATATTCATTCAAACAATTCCAATATAAATAAAATAATTACAGAACAAAATAAAAAATAAGGTATTGGTGATAGATACAATGAAAAGCTTTGCTTATCTTATAGTAGTTTATTTATTTTTTTTACATATAATTTTTATACTACACTTAAATATGTTATAATAATATATATGAATGAAAAATATATGAATAAAAATAAAAATAAGTGTTATAAAAATAAGACATGATAAAACAAGACATTCTTTTATTTTTCATTTAGAATTTATAATTCTAAGAATTTTTACTCATTATTGACGAGCCATACTAATTGTACCTATCAAAGCAACTAAAAGAATTATAGAAATTAGTTCAAATGGAAGAAAGAAGTCCGTTGATAAATGAATACCAATTTGTTGAACATTACTTATTAGATCCTGCTCTATAATTTGGTTTGATCTTGTAGTCCAAATAATCCCATACCATGATGTCTCTAGGATAGTAGTAATTAGTGAAAAAAGAATACTTGTACAGACTAACGAAGTAACCGTATCCCCAACAGTCCAAAGGTGGAAATCATTATAATATTCGGAACTATTTGTGAACATCACAGCAAATATGATTAAAACATTTATAGCACCTACATAAATAAGGAGCTGCGCAGCAGCTACGAAATAGGAGTTCGATAAAATGTATAATAAGGATATACAAACAAGAACCAATCCCAATGAAAAGGCAGAAAAAATAGGATTGGTAAATAAAACTACCCCTAGACTTCCTAATATAAGAACTGATCCCAGAAATACTACAAGAATATCATGTATTGGTCCAGTTAAACCCATTATGTATAATGTAAGAGATAAATAAGTCGAAATATTTCATGACTTTATTGAATAGTCCAGGAAAAAGGAATTACCCCATTTTTTTTTCTTGTATATGATATGTTACTAATTGAATTGAATCTTAATGTAGTGTGATTATAGAGGAATAAACTAAATAATTCTCTCAATTTGAAATTGAAATCTTCTTCATTAAAATTAAACAGTAATTCTCAACAATCAATAGTTATGAGTTCTAGTTATTGATTAAATTAATCAATATTAAAATAAAAAAGCCCCGATTGCTTATCCGATTGCTTATATTATATAAAATTTAATAATTAGTAATTGATTTTGAATCCAAAGATTTATCTTTGTCTATTTTGATTTGCCTTGAATTCCGAATTGCTTGAATTGTGTAATCTCCAATTACTGACATAGGTAACCGACCCAAAGCTATTTGATTGTAATTCAATTCGTGACGATCATAAGTGGAAAGCTCATATTCTTCAGTCATTGATAAACAGTTTGTTGGGCAATACTCGACACAGTTACCACAAAATATACATACTCCAAAATCAATACTATAATTAAGCAATTGTTTCTTTTTAATATCTGTTTTCAATCTCCAATCAACAACGGGTAGATCTATAGGACATACACGAACGCATACTTCACACGCAATACATTTATCAAATTCAAAATGGATTCGACCACGGAAACGTTCCGATGTAATTAATTTTTCATAAGGATATTGAATAGTTACAGGTAAACGATTTGTATGGGATAAGGTAATCATGAAACCTTGACCGATATACCTTGCAGCTCGTACTGTTTGTTGACCATAATTCATGAATCCAGTTACCATAGGGAACATATTGTAAATATCTATGAAATAAATAAGTTGATGTTTCTTTCTCTTGTTTAAGATAGGTTATTATGAATTTATAATGTCATTATCGTATTCTCTTATTTATTATTTATAGTGAAACAAGTTGGGAAGAGGTTGTCAATAATAGATTACCCAAAGAAATAGGTAAAAGAAATTTCCATCCAAGATTTAATAGTTGGTCCATTCTCATCCTCGGTAAAGTCCATCTTGTTGTAATAGAAATAAACAGGAACAAATAAGCTTTAACTAATGTAATAAGAATACCGATTATCATTCCAAAGACCCCCCCCATTTTATCTATTCCAAAAATATCGGGAATAAATAAAATAGGTAAAATAGATAAATTCCATCCACCTAAGTAAAGAACTGTTACAAATAATGAAGAAACTAATAAATTTAGGTAAGAAGCAACATAGAATAAACCATATTTGATACCTGAATATTCGGTTTGATAACCTGCTACTAATTCTTCCTCTGCTTCTGGTAAATCGAAAGGTAATCTTTCACATTCCGCTAGAGAAGAAATTAGAAAAACTATAAACCCAATAGGTTGGCGCCAAATATTCCACCCCCAAAAACCATATTTGGACTGGGCCTCAACTATATCAACTGTACTTGAACTATTAGATAATCATAGTCGATGATAACATTACTGTTCCCATCGCTACTCCAGAACCGTACGTGAGACCTCAGCTTCATACGGCTCCTCTATGGTCACAAATAAATGTAAGGACTCCTTCAATATTAACATGAATTTCAGTATCCATTCGTTGGGTAGAATGGATATAATAAAGACATATCAAAGAGTCCCAAATTAGACCGATGGAATTCTGTCTGCTAGAATAACAAATAAAAACTGCTTCTGAATTGATCTCATCCCTTTTTTTTCTTTTTTTTGAGTAATAACTTAACTTATTCCTTCAATAAAATACTTGTTGTATCAATAGATATTTATTTCAGTTCATATCTTTTGATTACGAAAAAGAATTAGACACTAGTTCATGAATCATTATAAAAATTATATATGTATGTAGAAAAAATAAATCAAATAAAAATCTTTTCTTATTTCTTATTCATTTTTCTCATTCATTCTACACTCATCATTTCTTTTGTTCCTATTCTTGTTTCGATATTCTTAAAAATATTAAAAATAAATAAAAAGGAAAAAGGGATTAATTCGTTCTTGATAGTCATTTCTTTAATCAGTGGATAGGAACATACTCTAGATCGGAATCGTGGATAAGTACTGCTTGATCATTTCTACTAATTTAAAGTCCTTATTATGATTCGTTTTATTTATGTAGAAATACCTTAACTAACTTCTTTTGATATTTTACATTATCTGTATTACTAATCTTTTGCGTATCTTGGTGTTTCTACCCGTCCACTAATTTTTGATTGATCCCGGTATGGTAATACATACAAGACAGTAGTATAAACTCCATACACTTGATCTTTTGCACCCGCTTCAAGACATGATGACTAATGAAACAATCTCAGTCTTGGGGTAAACAGTTTATTTTATGCTGTTTATATTTACTTCCACTTTACTCTTGTACATAGGGAATGAGATTTAATCATCTTACTGCGAATTTCTAAGCTGTTTTGTTTCACTCATATAACTATCTGGTTTAACTTATCCACCCGAATGATGAATAAAAAAATAAAGATACTTATTCAATACATTCAATCTTTTTCCTATATTAGAAATAAAGGAAAGGGGGAAAGCCCATTTTTTAACGAATCACACGTAGAGATATTGATAACACACATAGAGTTAATGGTATTTCATAACTAATGGATTGAGCAGCAGCTCGTAGACCACCTGAGAAAGAATATTTATTATTCGACCCATACCCTGACATAAGAAGCGCAATCGGAGCAATACTAGAAATGGCGATCCATAAAAAAACACCTATACTGAGATCGGATAAAACAAGATTATATCCAAAAGGAATTACTAAATAACTTAGTAGGGTTGATATGACTGCTATAGCCGGTCCTACACTAAATAATCGAATATCTCCTCTATAAGGGAGGATATCCTCTTTAAAAAGTAGTTTTGTTCCATCTGCTAGAGCTTGAAGAATTCCTAATGGGCCGGCGTATTCAGGTCCAATACGTTGTTGTATCCCCGCGGAAATTTCTCTTTCTAACCACACAATTACTAATACGCCTATTGTAATTCCTAATATCAAGATAAAAATAGGGACAAGGATCCATATGAGTTCATAGATCTCTTTTAAGAATTCCGATCCAGAAAAAGAATTTATAGCTTGTACTTCCCTCGTATCGATTATCATTTCAACGATCAACCTCCCCCATAATGATATCTATACTACCTAGTATTGTCATGATATCAGCCAATTTCATTCTTTTAACTAGCTGAGGAAGAATTTGCAAATTGATGAAACCAGGCGGACGAATTTTCCATCTCCAAGGAAAAACACTCTGATCCCCCATTAGAAAAATTCCTAATTCTCCCTTTGGGGCTTCTACTCTAACATAAAGTTCTTGTTTCGATAATTCAAAATTGGGTGAAGGTTTTTTACTAATGAATCTGTATTCAAAATCATTCCATTCCGAATTCTTTGTTTTATCAAAGCGTCGTACTTCTAAATTTTCATAGGGCCCCCCAGGAATTCCTTCCAGAGCTTGTTGAATAATTTTTATAGATTCTATCATTTCACCGATTCGTACTAAATAACGAGCTAATGAATCTCCTTCCTTTTGCCATTGGACTTCCCAATCGAATTCATTGTAACACTCATAATCATCAACTTTACGAAGATCCCATTGTATTCCAGAAGCTCGTAACATGGGTCCTGACAAACCCCAATTTATTGCTTCTTCCCCATCAATAATACCTATTCCTTCAACTCGTTCCAAAAAAATGGGATTGCGCGTGATAAGTTTTTGATATTCGGCAACTCCCGTTAAAAAATAATCGCAGAAATCCAAACATTTATCTATCCAGCCATAAGGTAGATCAGCAGCTACTCCTCCTATACGGAAATAATTATGCATCATTCGCATACCTGTGGCAGCTTCGAATAGATCATATATCAATTCTCTCTCTCTGAAAATATAGAAAAAAGGAGTCTGCGCGCCAATATCCGCCATAAAGGGCCCAAGCCATAATAAATGAGAAGCTATACGACTCAGCTCTAGCATAATTACTCGGATATAGCTGGCTCTTTGAGGTACCTGAATATTTCCCAACAGTTCTGGCGCATTTACAGTTATTGCTTCTGTGAACATAGTAGCTAAATAATCCCAACGTGTTACATAGGGGAGATATTGTATAATTGTTCGGTTTTCCGCAATTTTTTCCATCCCTCTGTGTAAATAACCCAATATGGGTTCACAGTCAATAACATCTTCACCGTCGAGAGTAACGATCAGTCGAAGAACACCATGCATTGATGGGTGTTGAGGACCCATATTGACTATCATGAGATCCTTTCTTGTAGCCGGTACAGTCATATCTTTTTCCTCGATTCATTATTTCATGAATTTCTCAAAACGAGGTTCATTAAAATGCAAGATCTAATAATTAATTCTTAGTAATAATTCTTATATCTAGTAATTCTAATACTAATAATATACTAATAAAATATTCTAACAATAAATAATAATAAAAATAGAAATTTCATAAATGAAAATGAATGAATTTAGATTCTAAATTCATTTCCAAAAATTTGCAGTCAAATTAACGAGTTTTTTGCTCTCGAATATTCAGTTGACCTATTAATTTTTTATAACGTACTTTATTTTTCTTTGCCAAATAAGCTAGTAATCGTTGGCGTTTTCCCAGAATTATTCGAAGACCCCTCTGAGATAAAAAATCTTTTTTGTGCAATTCGAGATGTAAAGTAAGTTTCCGTATCTTATTAGTGAAGCTGAATACTTGAAATTCGACGGATCCCCTGTTTTCTTCTTTTTCTTGTGGAAGAACTGAAATGAATGAATTTTTGACCATAAAATAAAGAAATTCTTATATATATCTTTTTTCTATTTACCGATCAGGAATAATAAACGTAATAATAGTTGATTTAATTTTAATAATATAATAATACTAGTCGTTTTAATTAGGTATACAGAAAAATTTGTATTTATTTTTTATCCAAATCAAATTTTAAATTTGATTTGGATAATTGGATAAAAAGGGATAATACATTTCTGCATTCGCAAAATTGAATAATTTCAATTTCTTTGTATCTAAGAGGATTTCGTCGATTCATTTCTAGATCTAATTGATACGATATTAAATCACTATCATCTATTATCAGTTAATTTGAAATCGCGGATACATATGTATCCTTGACATGGTAAAACGACTTCCATTATTGGTATTAAACCAATATCGATTCATACAAGCTAAGTCCTCTAATCGATAATTTGGCCAAATAAACAATTTTAATTTCATTAATTTGTTTGTATGAGTATACTGATCTTCATTCATAAATTGTTTACAGTTCTTTACATAGTTTTCATTACCAAATAGTGAAATCCCATTTACTCCATTTTTATTCCTAGAATTGAATAAAATTAGAATTCTCAACTCTCTACGATGTCGAGTAGATAGAATATGTTCAGGAACAAGGAAATCATAATAATTTTTGTTTTCATTTACAAATATATTGCTATATTGTTGTGTAATGGATTTTTCAAGATCATTCTTATCAACAGATTTTTTTTTTATGCATTTTCCATTAATTTGGTATTTATTCTTATTAACCAACGAGATACCCATGATTTGATACATAATCAATTTTTCATCCCATTTTATAGATAGACGAACTGGTTCGATAATCAATATTCCATTTTTTATCAATTCTGTAAGAGCTAGATCTTTCTGAATCACCATTACGTCTAAACTCATTTCTCCTCTTTCAATCGAGGATATAGCAATTTCCTTTGGATTTACCAATCTAAGTAGGAGACAATATACCTTGATATTATTGGTCATTCTTTGATTTAAAGGATCATCCCATCTTAATTGAAAAAGAAAATATTTTTTCAGGAATAAATCCAATTCCGCTTCTTTCTTGCTCTTGTATTGTTTTTTTTTTCTACCTTTTTTATTTTTAATGTTTGATGATCCTATGTAGTCCTCTTCAATATCTTTTTTCTTTTGCTCTTGTACATCGAATTCAAGATTCACTTGACTTGATTGTTGTTTTTTTTCTTGATTCATAAATTCTAATTCAAAATATTCTTTTTTATTAGATGATATATGAAGATCTTTTTTTTTATTTTCATTGATATTTTTATTTTGATTAGCATTTTCATTTACGTCAAAATTGAGAAGTAATTTGATTGGTATGATCCATGGTTTAATCTTATATGCATTATATGTATCATAAAGTATTCCAAATTCTGGGAAGAACTCAGGTTTTCGATTTGATATGTGGCGATATAACTTTTCTTGATTCATTCCCATCCAATCAAAAAGGTTTCTTTTTTTATTAGATTTGGATGCTTTGATTTCTTGATGAATCGTGAGAGATAAAATATTCTTATTATAAAATTTTTGATAACTATTAATTCTAGTTTTAGTATTTTTATTAATCTTGGTACCAATATGCATATTGACCCAGGTATCAATATTCATATTTTGTCTAATAAAAAAATGGAAAATTTTACAATTGAAATATTTTTTCTCCAGATTTTTTTTTCTGTATATATAATATTCTTCTCCCAGATAATCACTAAGATCTATATCCATTAGTATATAAAGTGATTGAGGTTTTTGTGTATTTAAATTATATGAATATAAAATTTCTCGATCTCTATTTACTTGTAATGGTAATTCAGAAATATACGAGTCCTCACTATTTTCATAGTTTATATATTTATGTAATAAAAGATCATATCTACAGTTTCTTTTAAATTTTTCTTTTTGACTACCCATCAATAAATTTGCTCTGTAATACTTTGGTTTTACATAACAAATTAATGGATCTTTTTCTTCTTTATATGAACTCAATTTTATTGAATTCTCATTTTGAATTCTACAACGTTGATTGACTTCATTTCGCCACTTTTTAGGTACTAATCGAGACCATTTAGTCTGAGATAAATTGTATTGATAATGGCTTTTTAACCAACTTTTCCATTCATTTATTCTAGACTTATTAATATTAATTTGCTTATGTTTTGATTTGGAATCAAATATTCCTTGTGTCTCACAATAATCCTTAATTTGATCCTTAAGGAAAAGATGAGTTCCATGATATTGAAGTACAGGTCTCAGGTGATATTTGTTACTAGCTTGAATTTGTGATATTTTGTAAAATACATATGCTTGGGACAAAGAGGATAAATCACAATAAGGATTTAAATTCTTACTACTAATATTAAAAAGATACTTTTTTATAGTCAAAATAAAGGGAATCATATTTTTATTCGGTTCATCAATATCAGTCCCTTCTTGATTAGTTTTATTGTTAGAAATGGATTTTTCCATTTTTTTTTCTATTGATTTAACGAAAAATTGTACATTGACCCTGAGGATGTTAATAATATATAGAAAGATATCAATGTATATTCTTTCAATGAAGGATTTTATAAAATAATGTAATTTACGTATTAATCGGGTCTTTCTTCTTTTGAATATTAGCCAAATATCTTTCCACGATTTGGATTTTTTATCATTAAAATTTGTCTTGTTAGGACTAATAATATTTATATCAGAAATTGGAATTATTTTTTTTTTGTCCTTTTTGATCTGTTCTATTTGATTCCTGATCGTGATTGTCCTATCAATAAGATCTTTCATTTTTTTTTCTACAAGTGAATAATTTGTCCAATTTATTGATTGAATTTGAATGATCAATTCATGGCTATTCTTATTATTATTATTACTAATTATGGAATTTTTTTCACTTTCAACCGGCTCGTTTTTATTTAATTCAAATAATAGAATTGGGTTTCTTTTTTCAAATTCTTTTATTATTCCTTTTATAACTAGAACTATTTTTTGAATCCATTTTGTTTTTTCTTTTAAGGCTCTTATAAACCATTTTATTTTTTTTTTTAAAACTTTTAGAACTAGAAAAATTTTCTTTTTCACTTTTATATATTTTTTTTTGAATTCATTAAAAATGGGTTCAAAAAAAGAAGGCTGTTTTCGTGGAGAACCAAATGGTACTTCTACTTCTGTTCCCCAAATTGTTAAAAAACAAAAATTGTCTTTTTCCTCTTTTTTATCTCTATGATGGGATCTTACCTTAGACCCTTGCCAAGGTTTCAGACAGAAAGGAAATAGAATTTTTATCTGAATACCATCTGTTAACCAATTTTTGGGAAATTCTGTTTCTGATAATTGAACACCATTATAAGTACATTTAATATGCATTTCTCTATTCCAATCTCTCAAATCCTCATACCACTCGGGGAATTGTAATAACAGCATACGTCCAATATTCTTAGCTATTATTAAGAAAGGCAATTTAATGTATTTTCTCAAAAAGGATTGGGTTACTAACATCAAACCCCTTATTGCTTGAGCAAATATAATGGTATCCCAGGCTTCTGATATTGCTATACGCTCATTTTCGTCTTTTTTTTCCCTGTTTTTTTTCTTTTTTTCTTTTGTTTCTTCCTCTTCAGAATCGGAAATCAAAATTTCTGATTCTCCCCTCATCCAATTCCTAAAAATAAGATTCATCATTTCGGAGAAATCAAAGGAAAAAAAAAATGTCTTATCAATTTGATCCAAAAAAAGTGGCGAGTGCGCATTTGCTTGAAACATTTCCCAAGTGACTGTTTTACGTCTTTGAGCACGCATGGATCCTTTGATTAGGTCCCGACGAAAATCCGATTGTTGTGAGTAACGTATCAAAGATACCTCTTCTCCTTGATCACTATTATTACTACTACTAGTATCGACATCCTGATCCTTATCGGTGTAAATTACCACCCGTTTGGCTTTTCTTGAACGAATTTCATGATCCTCTTTTGGCTCTTCTTGATTTTCTTCTTCTTCTTCTTCTTCCAAATCATCGGTTAATTTGTATGACCATCGAGGAACCTTTTTATTGATGTCTTCTATTGCAATAAATTTATTTCTAATTGTTTCATTATTTGAATCATTTGTAATTGCATTGAATAAAAATTTCGAGTCTTTTGCTTGATTTTCGGAATCAATTCCTCTTTGTTCTTGGGTTTGATATTCCGAATCAAATTCGCTGATTCGAGGTATTGGGGTTAAAGAATTATCAATATGTGTCGATAATAATTCCTCAGAATCAACAAATTCATTTTTTTGATCTTCTTCAAATTCTCGATAATTATTAGGAAGTAGACTATGAATTTTATTTATCCAAATCGAATCCTCTGTAATGGAATCCCTTGCGGAAATTATTAAATCCTTTATCATTGAACGTGAATAGAATTTTTTTATTTTTCCGCGATATGGCCCGTTTAAAAAAGGATCGTATTTTTTAGGCAAATATCCTTCTTCATTTTCATCATTGTATAATCTGATTCTTTTTTCTAGCACATTTGGAACAAGAGATCCTGTTTGTTTTTCTAAAACTTTTATTCGATTTATTAATTCACTGCTCAGATTCTCTTTTTTTTGTTCATTAGTATAAATCCAATTATTATATAAATTCTCGTTTTCATGAGATAGTTTTTCTGTCGTGTACAAAAACATTTTTCGCTCTATCATTTCTGAAAAAGTGGATAAACTAGGTGGGTATGTAAAAGATATTCTTTGTTTTCCATCACTCGGACATGGATAAAAAAAATATTGTGACATTTCATTTCGTACAGCATTTTCAAATCGATCATTTTTTATATATCGTAATGGACGATTCCATCGTTTATAATCGAAAAGAAAAGTCACAAGAGGTTTTTCAAACCAGCTAATACTTTTTTCTTCTTTACTTTCTAATTCTGAGGGTTCTTGATAAATATCAAGATAAGAATTTTCATAATTAGTATATCCTTTTTGTTCCTCTATAGTCTCTCTCATTTTCTTTTCAGAAGTTATTTCTACATCGCGGTCTTCTTCGCTTTCTACCCTTTCTTCTGTTTCTGAGCTTTCTTTTAGTTTTTTAGTCACAATGGGTAATGGCATTCTACCTAAGTAGTAAAGACAAGTGATAAATAAAAGAATACTAAAGATTCGAGCTATCAAATTTTTCAACTCTGACACAAAGTATTTATTAGATTGAATAGAATAATTTTTCTGTATCCAAAATAATATCAACCCAACCCATTTAATTAATAAAATGTGACCGATTAACCAACCAAGAAAACTACTTGTTATAAATAATATCTTGTTGTTGCACCGAAACATATAAATGTTTACTAATCTGGCTAATGTTGAACTTGGTAAAATGAAATGGTTGAATAATTGAAAAATTAGATTATTCAGGAATATACATTGAATGCTGAGATTACGCATTGAATTTCTGGTAGTGGATCCATAATCTAAAAAGTTTCTGTGATTGTTCCAGAA